TGATTTTGTCTAACCTGAATTAAATTACGAATTTTTATTAGAAAATTCTAATATTTCATTCAAATTGCACACTGAGCTCTTGATATATGTGTTACAGTATAAATAATGTAATAATGTAAGCAAAGAGGATAGAAAAAAAAAATGAATCAAAGATCTTACCCAAGGGAATTCTTTTTTTAGGGTAACTTCGAAGAAAGAACAAACTGTAAATTAATGGAAAATTTGCTCTTTTCTACTGGAATTTATCTTTATCACACTTCTTTATCTTCTAAGAAAATGAAATCATTAGGGGTTTACAACTTTATTTCTTTCTTTTTTCATTTTTTTTGGAGGGGGGGGGTTAACTATTTTTAGGGTAGTTCTAACTAATGGAAGTGGAGCAGTAATTAAATGATACTTTATCTGATAATACTACAAGAAAGTAGGGTAGATTATAAAAAAGAACGATTAGAACAGAAATAGAAAAATTCTTGATTCGATCAGGAATCCTATTTTGGATTAGGTATGAATAAAAGATCTTCCTATGGTATACTATTCAATTCTCGACGATGAATTGATTTGATAGTTCAGATATTGTTATTCATGATATTGCGATATCATCGAGAGGTAATTCATCCATTGAATTTCTAGGCGAAAGGTTTATCATCTCTATGGGATCAAATCCCGAGTTATTGCGAAGTAAAAAAACGATGAGATTATGGAAGTCAATATTCTTGCATTTATTGCTACTGCACTCTTCATTCTAGTTCCTACTGCTTTTCTCCTTATCATTTACGTAAAAACAGTAAGTCAAAATAATTAATTTTTTTGAATAAAACTCGACTTCTAACTTCTTATCAATTGTTCAAGAAATAAAAAGAATAAAATGGTTTCAATTTGGTGTGAAATGAAAATGAGCAGACTCAAATTGGCAGTATTCCACGCGATCTGATAGTATGGTAGAAAGAAAGATTCATTTATTTCTTTCTACCATACTCTCTATTCGTCTTATTGTAGTGTATAAAGTTGTACTCTATTAAAAAAAAAAAAAGACTTAATGTAGATTAAATAAATTTACAATATTATCTTTCTATTTTATTTTTAACTTAACGTTTGAGTTGAACCATCATATGAAATGAGTCGATAAAGCATAATTTTTTTTTTTTGTTTTTATTATAAACCAAGCGGTAAATACGTAATATGTGACTCTCCCAAGGTAAGATCTTATTTTCTATAGTATCTCGTCAGACAACCCCTTTTTCTTGTAGAAAGTGTATATACATTTATACAAAACGACTTCTTCTTTGAACAGTAAAAAGGGAAATAAATAAAATGGCCCCTCTCATTATCTATCTATAATTTGGCATTCTTTGAAATATAAATTTTAGGACGAATTGGGTTGGAATCAATTTCCAATTATCTGTATTTCTTTTCCTTTCGAAATACAAACATGGGAATCATTGAAATATCTCTTTGGTTATGATTGAAAAAGTTTTATTTAGAGAAAAAATTATTCCGCTAGAATTCAATCAATGGACAATGAAATTTTGAAAGGAAAATATTTTAAATCCTTAAAAACGCTTTCCAGGATGATCTCTAAAACAAGTGATACAGTTTGATTCCTCAACTCAATTAGTTTGACCTCTAGAGTCCACTTCTTCCCCATACTACGAGTGAAAGGGAAAATGTAAAGACTACCATTAAAGCAGCCCAGGCGAGACTTACTATATCCATATGAATTATGTCCCCTATCTCTATAAATATGACGCAATTTTTCCATTATTGCTCACTAATAATAGTGAAATCAATAGCGCAGAGTCAAAAGAGAATTATGACCAATTAAACACTATTGATGAACCAATCCAATAAGGAATTCCTTTAATTTATTAAAAAGCAGTGACATCACACAAAAATGAATGTTACTAATCGAAATATAAAAAGAATGTGGGCCTGCTCTTTTTTTTACCTTCATTAAGACATAAAAAGATAGAATACCATCTAATTTATCTCCCATTGTCTCTGGGAAAGAGTTGGGAGGTAGTCTATTTTTTCGGGATTTTCCTAATTTTTTTTTCACTTTTTCTATCACAAAAGCCAACTATCCATTCAATCTAATATTGATTCAATGCCTGAGCATTCAGAGACTCTTGTGAGTCCGTATAAAAATAGACTACTAATTTAGTTGGATTACTTATTTAATTCAAATAGAAAAGTGAATTCAATCAATTAATTTAAGATTCGGTCAGTAAAAAGTCCATTACATTAGTAGTAGAAATATTTGTAGGAGAGTAGAATGGAGAAGTCTTGATAGACTTCCCATCACTAGAATTTTTCTGCATCTAAGCTAAAATTCAAGGATTTCCAATCTTTTGGAAACACGCAGACCCCAAACAGTGCTTTTCCTCCGGTTGGGAAATAATTGGGCTAGTTATATCAGCAGAACAGAATGGAATCGTAGATTTCGATTCTTTTGTTAATCAGGCGACACCCAGATTTGAACTGGGGAAAAAGGATTTGCAGT